AAGAAACTAATAGAAGTCGAAGACGCGGAATGGTAGTGAATAGAGAAAAAGATTCTTCTGATTTTCTTGTTCCTGAAAATATTTGATCTATCTCCTAGACGCCGTAGAGAATTGAGAATTTTCATGTCTTTCAATTCTCGTACTCGTAATTGGAAAGTTACGGAAGGAGATCCATCATTTTGCAATGAAAACAACATAAAAAACTCTGGACAATTTCGAAATCAGACCAAGCGTCTTAATACATATGCAAAAAAATTCATTATTGGCCCACCATTGATTACAAGATTTAGCTTTTATGAATCGCTATTGGTTTGATACGAATAATGGCAGTCGTTTCAGTATGTTAAGGATACAGATGTATCCACAATTCATTTAGAGTTACTTAATAGCCTATTTCTTATACTATATCTCTATCCCGTGAAATTCTCGAGCCCAAAGATGGATGCATATGCTGTGTTTCATTTTGCTAAATGATATCAATTAAATGGTATATCAATTCTATAAATTGGATATAGCAATAAATAAATCAGCAAAATTCTTTTATTTTAGATAGAAGAAATGTTTCTTCTATCTAAAATAAAAGAATGTACCCTTCTATCCAAATCCAATTTGCATCGATAAAATAAATCCAAATTCCAGATTCCAGCAGTAGATGAATAATTGCAAATTTTTGTGTGTACGAGATTAGAATAACTTAAAAATAACTGACATAATTTTTTATTTTTCCTGATCAGAAAAATACATGAAAAAGAAAGGAGGTAGAAAAATTTGTTGATTTATGGTTAAAGAAGAAAAACAAGAAAACAGGGGTTCTGTTGAATTTCAAGTATTCAGTTTCACCAATAAGATACGGAGACTTGCTTCACATTTAGAATTACACAAAAAAGATTTTTCATCGGAAAGAGGTCTACGAAGACTTTTGGGAAAACGTCAACGTTTGCTGGCTTATTTGGCAAAGAAAAATAGAGTACGTTATAAGAAATTAATCAGTCAGTTGGATATTCGGGAGAAGTAATTTAATCGTTCGAATTTTTTTCTTATTTTATTCGAATTTTTTTCTTATTTTATTCGAATTTTTTTCTTATTTTATTAGTAGTCTTCTTATTTTATTAGTAGTCTTATAGTAGTCTTAGATTTTGCATTTTGATGAGCCTCGTTTTGAGGAATTCATGGAATAATCCATTTTCATGGAATAAAGAATAAGAACAAGGATACATAACATAAAAAAAAGAATAGATAAGACGATATTCGCCCTCCCCCTACATATTTGATTTCTTCTCCTATACAAAAACCAGCAAGACCTACTCCATTGATAATTCCATCAATGACACCTTTATCAAAAAAATGCGTTAGTTCAGCTAATCTTCTTATACCTAGGATAAAAACCCTAGTATAGAAAAAATCTATATAACCACGATTATAGGACCAGCTGTATATCTCTTTTTTTACTTCATCCAAAAAGCTCTTTTTTGGATTCTTTTTTACAAGGGAATTTTGAAAATTCAAATTCTGAAAAAAAGAATAAGCAGATCCATAAAAGATATATGCTATGAATAGACCCAAAATTGCTAAACTTACAGAAGAAATTGCATTAGTGATAAATTCATATGAATTTATGGAAGAATTTGAATTTTCGTTTATTGAAGGAGTTAGCCACTTTGATAATATGGTTAACTCCAATATTCTATTATCTTTTACTCCATTATCAAAATGGATTCCTATGGATCCAATGAACAAAGTAAAAAGTAGTAATATAAGAAGAGGAAATAGCATAGTATTTCCCGTTTCATGAGGATAGACTAAAGTTTTTTTAGCCCCAAAGGGAGTACTAAAGGATCCTATCTTATTTCTTGTATTAGTAGGAATTTTTGGTATATTTTGTGAAAAAAAAGAAACTCCACTCTTCATTGTTGATAAAACAAAATCCCTATTGACTCCTTTGGATATACTTTTTCCCCATAAGGATATTGAATACAACGAACCTTCTTTAGTACTACTGTAATTTTGAAAATGAACACGCAAATACCCATCAAAAGTAAGTAAATATATCCGAAACATATAAAATGCAGTTAATCCTGCAGTAAAAGAGGCTATTATTCCAAAAAAGGGTGAATACAACCAACTATTACTAAGGATTTCATCTTTGGACCAGAAGCAAGCAAGAGGTGGAATACCACAAAGAGAAAGTGTACCACATAAAAAAGTAGTTCTTGTAATTGGAACGTATTTTCTTAAACCACCCATAAGAACCATATTCTGACTTTTATCTGGTGAATATCCAACAAGAGGTTCCATTGAATGAATAACGGATCCGGATCCTAAGAACAATAAAGCTTTCGAATAAGCATGAGTGATCAAATGGAATAAAGCAGCTTGATAAGAACCTATACCTAGAGCTAACATCATATAACCCAATTGAGACATTGTAGAATAGGCTAAGCTTCTTTTAATATCTCTCTGAGCAAGAGCTAAAGTGGCTCCTAAGAAGAGTGTTATTGTACCTACTAAAGAAATGAAACTCATTATCAAAGGTAGGGATATGAAAAGAGGAAGAAGTCTAGCTAGAAGAAAAATCCCCGCAGCAACCATAGTTGCTGCGTGTATAAGAGCCGAAATGGGAGTGGGTCCTTCCATAGCATCAGGTAACCATACGTGAAGAGGAAATTGTGCAGATTTTGCAACTGCACCGAGGAATAATAAAAAAGCACACAAAGTAGTAAGTAAGGAATTCATCCCATTATTAGGAATCCAGTTATTAGCTATTTGGAACAAATCCCGAAACTCCAAACTACCCGTTATCCAAAAAAACCCTAAAATTCCTAATAACAGACCAAAATCCCCTACACGATTAGTTACAAAAGCTTTTTGACAAGCACTCGCTGCAATTGGCCGCGTAAACCAAAAGCCTATCAATAAATAGGAACACATTCCGACAAGTTCCCAAAAAAAATATATTTGTATCAAATTGGAACTAGTAACCAACCCCAACATGGAAGTATTAAAAAAACTTATATAAACAAAAAATCTCAAATATCCTTCATCGTGAGACATATAATCGTCACTATAAATAAGAACTAAGATTCCTACAGTAGTAATTAGTATTAACATAATAGACGTAAGGGGGTCGACCAAGTATCCAAATTCTAAGGAAAAATCATTATTGATGGTCCAAGACCATAGATATTGATAGATAGAACTTCCATTTATTTGTTGAATAGACAGGTGAAGTGAGAATACCATAGCTATACTTAAGAGTAAAATACTAGGAAAAGCCCATATGCGACGAAGATTTTTTGTTGCTGTGGGAATAAGAAAAAGTCCAAATCCCATTGACATAATAACTGGAAGTGGGAGAAGAGGAATTACCCAGGCATATTGATATGTATGTTCCATAAGAAAAGAAATAGCAATTTTTAGTTTAAATTTATAGTTCAATTTTTCTATAAAATAAAATTGTTTCCGATTCACCAAACCGATTCTTATCTCTTTCTAAAGGAATTAAAAAAACAAAATAAGAAAAAGAAAAAATACTGGAATTCTGGATTTTTCAAATTTCTCTCATTAAAATATTCCAAAATTTAGAATGGGTTGGGTTTAGTTACTTAAATTTGAAAAGTCAATCAAAGAATTTCGGTATCTAGTTACTAGTTATTAGTTAAAAAAAAATATTTATGAAAATACAAAAAAAGATTGAATAATTTTACTTTCTAATCATTTTTGTATTTCTTTCTGTTAAAATAAAAGAGCTCTGTTGTTTCGTAATTGATTGATTGAATTCCAAAGAAAACCTATATTTATAGGAAATTCTCGAATATTGCTTATTTCATATAAAAGGAAATCCTAATGAATAGAATTCTCTAAGTTTTAGAATGTCTTGTTTAAGAGACTAAGTATTTTTTTTATTGGAATTCAATTATGGAATAGCTTTCTGAACTTAATTAACTATTTGAATTGAATTTGACCTTCCTTCTTTTTATAGCCCCCTCTTATATGAGGGCTTATCCCCCATACCATATATTTATATATGGAGTATATTTAATATATAAATTGATTTAAATAGAAAATCTTAAAAAACTCTTGTCTTACCCACATTAGACAAAATAAACTAAAGAAGAATTTATAATTTCAGTATCTTTCAGTATCATTTAAGTATCTTTCAGTATCTAAGTATAAATACTAAGAAAAAACAGAAAGAAGGATTGATTTGCGGCAATAGATGTCTTTCACATACAACTAGAAAAAAGTAATTCCCTTTTTGAATGGCAGTTCCAAAAAAACGTACTTCGATGTCAAAAAAGCGTATTCGTAAAAATCTTTGGAAAAAAAAGACTTATTTTTCCATAGTACAATCTTATTCTTTAGCAAAATCAAGATCATTTTCTAGCGGCAACGAGCATCCAAAACCAAAAGGTTTTTCTGGGCAACAAGCAAACAAATAATAAGATTTTGAAATAATCTGAATTGAACTATCCAAAAGAAATTCCAATTATTTAATATGAATGAATAATTCGGATTAATTAATAAATGTACTTTTGTGTGTCGAATTCCTCGGTACAATATTCTTAGAACGAATCCCTCCATTATCATTATATAGAACAAAAAAAAGTTTTTGGTATATTGTGTCCTCAGTATTCTTTTCCTATCAAAGAACTTTTTTTTATATTTATAATAGAATCCTCATAAAAACGAGGATTCTATTATAAATATAAAAAGTAGACTATTCTTGCAATAGGACTTACAAGCTCTACCTAATCTTATCAAAAATTCCCATATAAATGGGTTTAGGACTGGTACATCATATTAATAAGAGTGTAAAGGCTTTCATTCTATAAATTTTTCTAAAAAAAAAATACAAAATTCATTTCATTGTAGTTAATGATGAACTTCTAATGTTCCTAAATTCTATGGCCTCTCCCAGTCTCGACGATTCACGATAAAATAACTATTATTCTTTTAAGTTAACTATTTATTATTTGAAATTAGCCGCCATGGTGAAATTGGTAGACACGCTGCTCTTAGGAAGCAGTGCTCAAGCATCTCGGTTCGAATCCGAGTGGCGGCATTCTCGAAAAAGAATACAATAAATTAGAAAATGGATTCAATTCGAAATTTCCAATTTTGTAATGGGACCTTATCGTTATGCTATTTGCAACTTTAGAACATATACTAACTCATATCTCTTTCTCAACCATTTCAATTGTGATTACGATTCATTTGATAACCTTATTAGTTCGTGAACTTAGGGGATTACGTGATTCGTCAGAAAAAGGAATGATAGCTACTTTTTTCTCTATAACAGGATTTTTAGTCTCTCGTTGGGTTTCTTCGGGACATTTTCCATTAAGTAATTTATATGAATCATTGATCTTCCTTTCATGGACTCTGTATATTCTTCATACTATTCCTAAGATACAGAACTCGAAAAATGATTTAAGCACAATAACTACGCCAAGTACTATTTTAACGCAAGGCTTTGCCACGTCGGGTCTTTTAACTGAAATGCATCAATCCACAATACTAGTACCTGCTCTACAATCTCAGTGGTTAATGATGCATGTCAGTATGATGTTACTAAGCTATGCAACTCTTTTGTGCGGATCCTTATTATCCGCTGCTCTTCTAATCATTAGATTTCGAAATTTTTTCTATTTCTTTTCACTAAAGAAAAATGTTTTAAGAAAAACATTTTTCTTTAGTGAGATTGAATATTTATATGCAAAAAGAAGTGCTTTAAAAAACACCTCTTTTCCCGTATTTCCAAATTATTACAAATATCAATTAACTGAGCGTTTGGATTCTTGGAGTTATCGTGTCATTAGTCTAGGGTTTACTCTTTTAACCGTGGGTATTCTTTGTGGAGCAGTATGGGCTAATGAGGCATGGGGATCCTATTGGAATTGGGATCCTAAGGAAACTTGGGCATTTATTACCTGGACCATATTTGCAATATATTTACATAGTAGAACAAATCAAAATTGGAAGGGTACGAATTCTGCACTTGTAGCTTCGATAGGATTTCTTATAATTTGGATCTGCTATTTTGGTATCAATCTGTTAGGAATAGGTTTACATAGTTACGGTTCATTTACATTACCATCTAAATAATTACATAACATAAAACCTTCAGGTTTTTTCCTTTTTTGTTTGATTTGAGAACCCTTTGAAAAGACGTTCAAGGGGTTCTCAAAAATTCGAGATAGATCTAATTATACTTTTTTACTTTTTTCTGAATTTTGTATTTTTCCACTCTGGAATATAGAGCGGACTGGTTAAAAAAAGAAAATCCTATTTAGTATAATAATTGGATAATAGAACCTCTACCCTATCAACGGATAGAGAGAGAACAAAATCTGGATAAATACCAATTCCTATTACTGGTAAAAAGATACAGATTAAAAGAAAGAGTTCCCGTGGTCCAGAATCTACAAAATTTTTGTTTGGAACATGAAATAGCTTGTATCCATAGAACATCTGGCGTAACATAGATAATAAATAAATAGGAGTTAATATCATTCCTATTGCCATTACAAAAGTAATTAGCATTTTTGGCATTAACATAAATTTTGGACTAGTAATTAGTCCAAAAAATACTACTAATTCTGCAACAAAACCGCTCATTCCCGGCAAGGCAAGAGAAGCCATTGAAAAGCTACTAAACATGGTAAAAATTTTGGGCATTGGGATAGATATTCCCCCCAGTTCTTCGAGATAAACAAGACGCATTCTATCACAAGCCGTTCCCGCCAAGAAAAAAAGTGTAGCACCAATAAATCCATGAGATAATATTTGTAAAATAGCTCCATTTAGTCCAATGTTGGTTATGGAACCAATTCCTATAATTATGAAACCCATGTGAGATACGGAGGAGTAGGCTATTCTTTTTTTGAAATTTCGTTGACCAAGAGAAGTTGAAGCTGCATAGATTATTTGCACCGCTCCTATTATTACCAACCAGGGGGAAAATAGATAATGAGCATGCGGTAACAATTCCATATTGACCCGAATCAATCCGTATGCTCCCATCTTTAATAGAATTCCGGCTAAAAGCATACATGTACTGTAATGCGCTTCCCCGTGGGTATCTGGTAACCACGTATGTAAAGGTATAATCGGCAATTTGACAGCATAAGCAATAAGGAAGCCAAAATACAGTAGTATTTCTAATGTTGTAGGGTATGATTGATTAATCAATCTTTCTAAATCTAATCCGGGTTCATTGGAACCATATAATCCCATACCCAGAACTCCAATTAAGAAAAAAATGGAACCGCCTGCAGTATACAAAATAAACTTGGTAGCTGAATACAGACGCCTCTTTCCCCCCCACATGGATAAAAGTAAGTAAACAGGAATTAATTCTAACTCCCACATGATAAAAAAAAGTAAAAGGTCTCGTGAAGAAAATAATCCTATTTGACCGCTATACATTGCTAGCATCAGGAAATAGAATAATTGCGAATTCCGAGTAACCGGCCAAGCCGCTAAAGTAGCTAAAGTAGTGATAAATCCTGTCAATAAAATAGATCCTAATGAAAGTCCATCGATTCCCAATCTCCAGTGGAAATCGAAAACATCTATCCATTTAGAATCCTCCTTTAATTGGATTAAGGGATCCTCCAATTGGAAATGATAACAGAATGCATAAGTCATTAGAAGGAATTCTAATAAACAAATAGCTATAGTATACCACCTAACGATTTTATTTCCTTTATGAGGTAAAAGGAAAATTAATGAACCTGCAAATATCGGCAAAACAACAAGTATTGTTAACCAAGGAAAATAACTCATGATAAAGTAATAAAGACAAGATACGTTTTGACCAGAAAAGCCCATGCTCGATTATTTCGAGCACAGGCTTCTTCGGTAAAGAGGAATCAGACGATTCAAGTGGAGTTTTTTGTAACGTATCAATAAGATAGAGCCATGCTGCGGGTTGTTTCAGGCCCTAAATAAACGCGGACACTTAAAAAATCCGTTGGGCAGGCAGATTCGCATCTCTTACAACCCACACAATCTTCGGTTCTAGGCGCGGAAGCTATTTGCTTGGCTTTACATCCATCCCAAGGTATCATTTCTAATACATCTGTTGGGCAAGCTCGTACACATTGAGTGCATCCTATACATGTATCATAAATTTTTACAGAATGTGACATTGGATCTCTAAATTTTCCTTTTCAACATAAAAATTTTCGATCTGGTAAAAATGAAATTAGTACTATATAAATTAGATGTATTGTATACACCAGATGAAGCAATGGTTTATCCAAACTTTAACAAATAATGCAATATATTTCGTAATCTGTTTGTGAGAAAGCGTGAAAAGAGCCAAGAGACTTGAATTTAAGGCTTCAACAGTCATAATTATACGAATTCTACATACTAATTTGAATTAGCCAATAAATTGGCTATCATCTTTTCAATATAAATTATTGCAATATTCAAATTGCAATATCAATGAATTGCAAAAACGCAATATTCAATAAGTAAAAAACAATACTCTGAAATAACCTACCCCAAAAATGGATATTATTAAACACTAATAAGAAAATAAGATTCGATTTCTATTCATCTTAATGTTTCTTATTATTATATATGCGCCTTTGTTTAGAGGATTCTATGTCTAATTATTCAAAAAATTGGATTGATTGATACGAGTTGATTTCCTGTTACGATGGATGGAAGAAAGAATAGATAGTCCAATAGCTGCTTCAGCAGCCGCAAGGGCTATAACAAAAATTGCGAAAATGTCTCCTTTTAATTGGCGACTATCAAATAGATCAGAAAATGTTACGAGATTTAGATTAATTGAATTCAGTATAAGTTCAAGACATATTAGAGCTCTAACCATGTTTCGGCTTGTGATCAATCCATAGATACCAATCGAAAATAAATAGACACTCAAAAAAAGTACATGCTCAAACATCATTAACTAACTCCTTATCAATCTCGATTCATTTCAATATGAGGGCAAGAATTGAACCGATTCATTTAATTAGAATAGAACAATTACACAACAAAAGAGAAAAGAAGGTATTTGTTGTGTTGGCAGTAGATGGGTTTTATTAAATCAAATTTGTGATTCTTTAGTTATTTATTTTATATTTGAAATTCTAAGAATTTTGACTCATTCTAAGTATTTCTTATTGTCGAGCCATAGTAATTGCACCTATTAAAGAAACTAGAAGAATTAGGGAAATGAGTTCAAACGGAAGATAAAAATCGGTTGCTAAATGAATCCCAATTTGTTGAACGTTATTTATGAGACCCTGTTCTACTATTTGGTTTGATCTTGTAGTCCAAAGAATTCCATACCACGACGTATCTGGGATAGTAGTCATTAGTGAAAAAGGAATAGTTATACAAAGGAGTAAAGTAAACCCATCTCCAATCGTCCAATAATTCTTATCTTTAGACCACTCTGAGCCGTTTACAAACATTACAGCAAATATGATCAAGACATTTATGGCTCCCACATAAATAAGAAGTTGTGCGACAGCTACAAAGTAGGAATTTAATAAAAAATAGAATAAGGATATACAAACAAGAACTAATCCCAGCGAAAAGGCAGAATAAATTGGGTTGGTAAGTAATACTACTCCTAGACCTCCTAGTAGAAGAACAAATCCCCCAAATAGCACAAGAATCTCATGTATTGGTCCAGGTAAATCCATTATGGATAAGAAGAAATTTCTAGTATAAAATTTTTCATGAACTGACTAAAACTAAAAGATTCAAGGAAGGAAAAAGGTATTAGGATATTTTTTTGTATATGCATATAAGTTGTTAAGCAGTAGTTATTCTTTTTTCATTAGAGTTAGTAAAAATGGATTTTTCTAATAAAAAAATCCTAATACCTAGTAATCCGTAATCGTTCTTGAATTCCAAGATTTTTCTTCGTCTATTTTACTTTGAGGCGAATTCCTAATTGTTTGAATTGTGTAATCTCCCATTATGGAGATTGGTAACCGACTCAAAGCAATTTGATTGTAATTCAATTCATGACGATCATAAGTAGAAAGTTCATATTCTTCAGTCATTGATAAACAATTTGTGGGACAGTATTCAACACAGTTACCACAAAATATACAAACTCCGAAATCAATACTATAATTAAGCAATTGTTTTCTTTTAATATCCTTTTCAAATTTCCAATCCACAAGGGGTAGATCTATCGGGCATACGCGAACACATACTTCACAAGCAATGCATTTATCAAATTCAAAGTGTATTCGCCCCCGGAAACGCTCCGATGTAATTGATTTTTCATAAGGGTAGTGAATCGTTATAGGTAAACGATTTGTGTGGGATAAGGTAATTATTAAACCTTGACCAATGTATCTTGCGGCGCGTATTGTTTGTTGACCATAACTAATGAACCCAGTTAGCATAGGGAACATATTCTAAATCTATATATGAAAAAGGTATGTTTCTTTCTCTTGTTTGAGAGAACTTTTGTGTTGAAAATATTCTTACTGTTATTGTATTCTTATTTATAGTGAAACTAGTTGGGAAGAAGTTGTTAATAAGAGATTGCCCAGAGAAATAGGTAAAAGAAATTTCCATCCAAGATTTAATAACTGATCCATTCTCATCCTGGGTAAAGTCCATCTTATTGTGATAGAAATGAAGAGAAATAAATAAGCTTTAGTTAATGTAATAAAGATACCTATTACCATTTCAAAAATTCCAATTATTTTATTCATTTGGAAAAATCCAAAAAAGGATATATAGGGAATAGATAAATTCCACCCGCCTAAGTATAGAACAGTTACAAATAAAGAGGAAACTAATAAATTTAGGTAAGAAACAAGATAAAATAAACCATATTTAATACCAGAATATTCGGTTTGATAACCTGCTACTAATTCTTCTTCTGCTTCTGGTAAATCAAAGGGTAATCTTTCACATTCTGCTAAAGAGGAAATTAGAAAAACTAGAAAACCTATAGGCTGACGCCAAAGATTCCATCCAAAAAAACCATATTTGGACTGTGCTTCAACTATATCAACTGTACTTAAACTATTAGATAATCATAGTCGATGATAACATCACAGTTCCCACCGCTATTCCAAAACCGTACATGAAACCTTAGCTTCATACGGCTCCTCTATGATCAGAAAAAAGGAAAGGATTGTTTCGTTTCGGTATTATCCCCTGGGCATAGATAGAATTAGGTAAGATAAAATTGATTGGAAAGCCAAAAATTAGACCAAAGCAATTACGTCTGCTAGAATAACAAAAAAGCGCTTCCGAATTGATCTCATCCTTTATATAATAAAAATTTTCTTTGTTCGGTAATAACTTAATATTGGAATAAATCACTCATTATAGCAATTAATAAATGGAAAGAATTTGGCATTAGTTCATGAGGAATTCTGTATGAATAGGGATAAAGGAAGGAAAGAATAAATAAAGATCCTTTTTTGTATTGTATTCCATATCTTTTGTCCTATTCTTCTTTCCCCGGGAGGGGTATACTAAAAAAAAAAGAATAAAGGGTTAATTCGTTCTTGATAGCCATTTCCTTAACAAGTGAATGGGAACATACTCTAGACCGGAATCTGAAGAAAGTACTGCTTGATCATTTCCACCAATTTCAAGTCCTTATTATGATTCCTTTTATGAGGAAAAATGTCTAATGATTTAGATTCTCTCATTACTAATCCTGTATGTACTTTAGTGTTCCTAATCCCTCACTAACTTTTGATGGATTGCCTTATGGTTATAAGTTTAAATTATAGTAATAACTCAAAATATTCTAGTAATGGAATTCCATACCGCGAATCCTTTATTCTTGCCCGCTTCAAGATATGATGACTAATTAAACAATCTCAACCTTGGGGTAAAGAGTTTACACTGCTTATGTTTACTTGAACTTTTTTCTTGTACGTAGGAAATGAGATTTTATATTTTTACTACAAATTAATAAGCTGTTTTGTTTCACTCATATAGCTATCGAGTTTAACTTACCAACGCAAATACAGAATAAGCAAAGGAAGATAAGCATTCAATGTATTTTAGAGGAAAAAGATCCTATTTTAACGAATCACACGTAGAGATATTGCTAGTACACAAAAAGTTAATGGTATTTCATAACTAATAGATTGAGCAGCCGCTCGTAGACCGCCTGAAAAAGAATATTTATTATTTGAGCTATATCCTGCCATGAGAAGACCAATAGGAGCAATACTTGAAATCGCAATCCATAAAAAAACACCAATACTAAGATCAGCTAAAACAAAACGATATCCCAAAGGGATAACTAAAAAACTTAATAAAATGGATATGACTGCTATAGAGGGACCAATGCTAAATAAAGGAATCTCTCCTCGAGATGGGAGGATATCCTCTTTTAAAAGTAGTTTAGTTCCATCTGCTATAGCTTGAAGCAGTCCCAGGGGGCCAGCATATTCAGGACCAATACGTTGTTGTATCGATGCGGATATTTCTCTTTCTAACCACACAATTACGAGTACTTCTATTGTGATTCCCAGTAGGAGGGCAAAAATGGGTAGAATCCATATAAGTCCGTAGATTTCTTTTAATAATTCCGATTTCGAAAAAGAATTGATAGTTTCTACCTCTACCCTATCTATTATCATTTCAACGATCAACTTCCCCCATAATGATATCTATACTACCTAATATTGTCATGATATCAGCCAATTTCATTTTTTTAACTAGCTGAGGAAGAATTTGCAAATTAATAAAACCCGGTGGACGAATTTTCCATCTCCAGGGGAAAAGACTATCATCTCCTACCAGATAAATTCCTAATTCGCCTTTTGGAGCTTCTACTCTTACATAAAGCTCTTGCTTTGATAATTCAAAATTGGGCGAAGGTTTTTTACCAAGAAATCTATATTCAAAATCATTCCATTCAGGATTCTTTGCTTTCTTAAAGCGTCGGGCTTCTAAATTCTCATAAGGTCCTCCAGGAATTTTCTCTACAGCCTGTTGAATAATTTTTATGGATTCCCTCATTTCACCGACTCGTACTAAATAGCGAGCTAATGAATCTCCTTCTTTTTGCCATTGGACTTTCCAATCGAATTGATTGTAAGACTCATAAGGATCGATTTTACGAAGATCCCATTGTATTCCAGAAGCTCGTAACATTGGTCCTGATAAGCCCCAATTTACAGCTTCTTCTCCGCTAATAAAACCGACTCCTTCAACTCGTTCTAAAAAAATAGGATTCTGTGTAATAAGTTGTTGATATTCAACAACTCCTTGTAAAAAATAATCACAGAAATCTAAACATTTATCCATCCATCCATAAGGGAGATCGGCAGCTACCCCTCCGATGCGAAAGTAATTATGCATCATTCGCATACCTGTTGCAGCTTCAAATAGATCATATATCAATTCTCTCTCTCTAAAAATGTAGAAAAAAGGAGTCTGTGCCCCGAGATCCGCCATAAAAGGTCCAAGCCATAACAAATGAGAAGCTATACGGCTCAATTCTAACATAATTACTCTAATATAGCTGGCTCTTTGGGGTATTTGAATATTCTCCAAGAATTCTGGTGCATTTACCGTTATTGCTTCTGTAAACATAGTAGCTAAATAATCCCATCGTGTTACATAAGGCAAGTATTGTATAATACTTCTGTTTTCCGCAATTTTTTCCATTCCTCTGTGTAAATACCCTAATATGGGTTCACAATCAATAACATCTTCACCATCGAGAGTAACAATTAGTCGAAGAACACCATGCATTGATGGGTGTTGAGGACCCATATTGACTATCATGAGATCTTTTCTTTTAAGCGATAGACTCATATCCTTGTTCTTATTCTTTATTCCATGAAAATGGATTATTCCATGAATTCCTCAAAACGAGGCTCATCAAAATGCAAAATCTAAGACTACTATAAGACTACTAATAAAATAAGAAGACTACTAATAAAATAAGAAAAAAATTCGAATAAAATAAGAAAAAAATTCGAATAAAATAAGAAAAAAATTCGAACGATTAAATTACTTCTCCCGAATATCCAACTGACTGATTAATTTCTTATAACGTACTCTATTTTTCTTTGCCAAATAAGCCAGCAAACGTTGACGTTTTCCCAAAAGTCTTCGTAGACCTCTTTCCGATGAAAAATCTTTTTTGTGTAATTCTAAATGTGAAGCAAGTCTCCGTATCTTATTGGTGAAACTGAATACTTGAAATTCAACAGAACCCCTGTTTTCTTGTTTTTCTTCTTTAACCATAAATCAACAAATTTTTCTACCTCCTTTCTTTTTCATGTATTTTTCTGATCAGGAAAAATAAAAAATTATGTCAGTTATTTTTAAGTTATTCTAATCTCGTACACACAAAAATTTGCAATTATTCATCTACTGCTGGAATCTGGAATTTGGATTTATTTTATCGATGCAAATTGGATTTGGATAGAAGGGTACATTCTTTTATTTTAGATAGAAGAAACATTTCTTCTATCTAAAATAAAAGAATTTTGCTGATTTATTTATTGCTATATCCAATTTATAGAATTGATATACCATTTAATTGATATCATTTAGCAAAATGAAACACAGCATATGCATCCATCTTTGGGCTCGAGAATTTCACGGGATAGAGATATAGTATAAGAAATAGGCTATTAAGTAACTCTAAATGAATTGTGGATACATCTGTATCCTTAACATACTGAAACGACTGCCATTATTCGTATCAAACCAATAGCGATTCATAAAAGCTAAATCTTGTAATCAATGGTGGGCCAATAATGAATTTTTTTGCATATGTATTAAGACGCTTGGTCTGATTTCGAAATTGTCCAGAGTTTTTTATGTTGTTTTCATTGCAAAATGATGGATCTCCTTCCGTAACTTTCCAATTACGAGTACGAGAATTGAAAGACATGAAAATTCTCAATTCTCTACGGCGTCTAGGAGATAGATCAAATATTTTCAGGAACAAGAAAATCAGAAGAATCTTTTTCTCTATTCACTACCATTCCGCGTCTTCGACTTCTATTAGTTTCTTTT